TTTTATTATATTGTTATTATATGTATAATTATTACCTACGGAATAGATAATAATTAACTTAAAAGTATTTTATAAATATCCTTATTTTATATTAAATATTTAATATGTGTTTATAAGTACCCCTAATATTAATTAAATAATATAACAAATTAAAATTAATTATCTTAATTTTATATAATTTTTTAAATTATAAAAATTTAAATAGCCATTTAGGTTTTAAATTTAAATATTAGAGAAAAAAAATAAGAGAAATATTAAAAATTAAATAATTTATAATAATTATTTAAATTAAATAAAATTAATTATTCATATATATTATAATTATAATTTATAATAAATATATATATATAAAATTTAAATATATATATATATTATATAAATATTTAAAATTATAATAAAATTAATATAAAATAATTTTATAATTTAAATTTTTATTATATTTTAAATATTTATATATATATATATACATATATTAAAATAAAATAATTTATAATAAATATTTTATTATAAAAAAAAAAAAAAAAAAATCTATGTAAAAAATTGTGCATATAAATAAATTTTTTATGGTTTAAAAAATTTATAATAAATTTGTTTTACATATAAATTTTAGTGTTAGTTTTTAATTATTTTAATAATATTTAATTAAATTAGGTAGTAATTAATATTAAAAATTTAAGAAATTAAGATTTAGCATTATAAAAATTATTAACTAATTTTGTGCCAGCAGTTGCGGTTATACAAAAAATAAGTTGAATTTTTTTAGTAATTAATAAATATTTGTATATTAATTAAAAATTTAAGTTATTAAGTGAAATTTTAATTTAATAAAAATTTATAATAAATTTATGATATTAATAAATTTTAATAAAAACTAGGATTAGATACCCTATTATTAAAAATTTAAATTAAGAATACTAAAATAGTAGGTAATTATTTATTGAAACTTAAATAATTTGGCGGTATTTTAGTTTCTTTAGAGGAATCTGTTTATTAATTGATAATCCACGAATTAATTTACTTAATTTAAAAGTTTATATATCGTTGTTTTAAAAATATTTTTTAATAAAAATAATATTTAAAAATTTAAATTTAAAATTAAATCAGATCAAGATGTAGTTTATAATTAAGTATATAATGGATTACAATAAATTTATTTATATGGATTTTAATTTGTAATAATTAAATGAAAGTGGATTTAAATGTAATTTTTTTTAAATTGATAAAATGATTAAAAATTAAAATATGTACATATTGCCCGTCGCTTTCATTTAAAAATTGAAATAAGTCGTAACAAAGTAGGGGTACTGGAAAGTGTTCCTAGAAAGTACAAATTAGAGCTTGTTTAAGTATTTCATTTACATTGAAAAGATATTATTTAGTTAATTAATTTGAGGGGTAAGATTAATAATGGAGGGGTTAATAAAAAAAATTTTAATATTAAAATAATTTAATGGGGGTTAAAGTATTTTAATAGAAAAAATTTAAATTTTTATAGTTAAATAGTATTGTGAAAGAATTTTGAAATATTTTGAAATTAAATTTATAAAAAAGTAAATTTAATTTGTTGTATCTTGGGTATCAGAGTTTATTAAAAATTTTTTATTGATTTTTAAATTTCTCGAATTTAAAAGAGATAATTAATTAAAAAAGTTATTGTTGCATAAATATTTTAAATAATTGATTTGAAATGAAATGTTAATCGTTTTTAAATATATCTAGTTTTTTTAGAATAAAATTTAATTTTAAATTTTAATATAAAATTTATTAATTGATTTAATAAATTTTTATTAAAATTATATATTTTAAGGGATAAGCTTTAAATTAAATTTTTATAATAATTTAAATTTTTAGTATAAAATTTTTATAATTTATATTGTTAATAAATTATATTTTTTTACAAATAATTTTATAGAAATATTAAAATTTAATTTTAAATTTAAATTTTTATAAAAAAAAATTTTTTAATATGTAAAATTTAGTTATTATGATAAAATTAGTATATAAGTATAAATTTATAAATTAAATTAAAATTATTTAATTTTAATTAAAATTAATTTAAAGGAATTCGGCAAATTTTTATATTCACTTGTTTATCAAAAACATGTCTTTTTGTCTATAATTTAAAGTCTAATCTGCCCACTGATATAATTAAAGGGCTGCAGTATTTTGACTGTACAAAGGTAGCATAATCATTAGTCTCTTAATTGGTGTCTTGTATGAAAGATTGGATGAAATATAAACTGTCTTTAAGTTATATTATTGAATTTAATTTTTTAATTAAAAAGTTAAAATAAATTAAAAAGACGAGAAGACCCTATAGAGTTTTATAATTTATTTAAATTAAAATTATTTTTAATTTTTTAATTAAAATTTATTATAAATTATTTTATTGGGGTGATGAAAAAATTAAATAAACTTTTTTTATAAGATTTCATTGATAAGTGACTGAATGATCCAATTTTATTGATTATAAGATTAAATTACCTTAGGGATAACAGCGTAATTTTTTTTTTTAGTTCAAATAAAAAAAAGAGTTTGCGACCTCGATGTTGGATTAAGATAAAATTTATATGCAAAAGTATAAAATTTTTGATCTGTTCGATCATTAAAATCTTACATGATCTGAGTTCAAACCGGTGTGAGCCAGGTTGGTTTCTATCTTTTAATAAGAAAAATATTTTAGTACGAAAGGATCAAATATTTTAATTAAATTATAATTAATTGAATTTTATTAAATTTTATATAAATTTTTTATTTTCGAGAATAAATTTACTATTTTGGCAGAAAAAATGTAATGGTTTTAGAAGTCATGAATGTATAATTTATTATATAAATAGTACATTTATATAAAAGATATTTTTTTAATTTTTATTGGTATTTTAATTTTAATTATTGGGGTTTTAGTCGGGGTTGCTTTTTTAACTTTATTGGAACGTAAGGTTTTAGGGTATATTCAAATTCGTAAGGGCCCTAATAAAGTTGGTTTAATAGGGATTTTACAGCCTTTTTCTGATGCTATTAAATTATTTACTAAAGAACAAACTTATCCTAGATTTTCTAATTATTTAATTTATTATTTTTCTCCTGTTATTAGATTTATTTTATCTTTGTTTATTTGACTTTTGGTTCCTTATTTTTTTAATATAGTGATATTTAATTTAGGGATTTTATTTTTTTTTTGTTGTACTAGTTTAGGGGTTTATAGAGTTATAATTGCCGGTTGGTCTTCTAATTCTAATTATTCGTTATTAGGGGGGTTACGAGCTGTAGCTCAAACTATTTCTTATGAAGTAAGTTTAGCCTTAATTTTTATTTCTGCAGTTTTGTTAATTATAGATTTTAATTTGGTAAATTTTTTTTATTATCAAAAATATGTATGATTTTTAATAATTATATTTCCTTTATGTTTATGTTGATTTTCTTCTATATTAGCTGAAACAAATCGGACTCCTTTTGATTTTGCTGAGGGGGAAAGTGAATTAGTTTCAGGGTTTAATATTGAATATAGAAGAGGGGGATTTGCTTTAATTTTTTTAGCTGAGTATTCTAGGATTTTATTTATAAGCTTATTATATGTAATTGTTTATTTAGGGGGCTATGAGTTAAATTTTTTTTTTTATTTTAAATTAGTAATAATTTCTTTTTTATTTATTTGAGTTCGAGGTACTTTACCTCGTTATCGTTATGATAAGTTAATATATTTAGCTTGAAAAATTTATTTACCTATTTCTTTAAATTTTATAATATTATTTTTAGGGTTTAAAATTTTTTTATTATAAATTTTTGATTTTTTTTAGTATAAATTAATAGAAATTATATTTCTTTCTTAAGTTTTCAAAACAAATGCTTAAACAAGCTCATTAATTTAGGTTAGTTTTTAAAAATGATTTTATCTCAGTAAATTCTAATTAAAGGATTTATTAAAAAATAATTAAAATAAAAAAAAGTTAATATTTGTCCTGTTAAAATATAAGGTTCTTCTACAGGTCGAGCTCCAATTCAAGTTAATAAAATTACTATTCTTGTAAAAGATCAAAATATTATTTGGTTAATAGGGTAGAATTGGATTCCTTGGATTTTTTTTTTAAAGGCTAAAGGTAGAATAATTAAGATTAAAATTGATGTAATTAGTGCAATAACTCCTCCTAGTTTATTTGGGATAGAGCGAAGAATTGCGTAAGCAAATAAAAAATATCATTCTGGTTGAATATGAACTGGAGTAACTAGAGGATTAGCAGGAATAAAATTATCGGGGTCTCCTAGTAAATAAGGATTAATTAATGTTAATATAATTAATATTATTATTAATATAATAAATCCAATTAAATCTTTAAATGTAAAAAAGGGATGGAAAGGAATTTTATCTAGATTTCTATTTATTCCTAATGGGTTATTAGATCCTGTTTGGTGAAGAAATAATAGATGAATTATAGTTATTATAGTTAAAATAAAAGGGAGTAAAAAATGGAAGGTATAAAAACGTGTTAAAGTTGCATTATCTACTGCAAATCCCCCTCAAATTCAATTTACTAGTATGGTTCCTAAATATGGAATTGCTGATAGTAAGTTAGTAATTACTGTTGCTCCTCAAAATGATATTTGTCCTCAAGGTAAAACATAGCCTATAAAGGCAGTTGCTATTAATAGGAATAGGATAATAATTCCTACAAATCAAGTATATTTTAAATTAAAGGATTCATAGTAAATTCCTCGGCCAATATGTAAATAAATACAGATAAAAAAAAAAGAAGCTCCATTTGCATGAAGAGTTCGAATTATTCACCCATAGTTAACATTTCGGCAAATATAGTTAACTCTGTAAAATGCTATTTCAATATTAGCTGTATAGTATATAGTTAGGAATAATCCTGTGATAATTTGAATAATTAAACATAAAGCTAGTAGAGATCCAAAATTTCATCATATTGAAATATTAGAGGGGGAAGGTAAATCAATTAAAGATCCGTTAATAATTTTCATAATAGGGTGTGTTTTTCGAATTGATTTATAGTTATTTAACATTTGTTAAAATGATGATCGTAAAGGACCGTAAAAAATATTTGTAATTTTGACTACAGCTACTAATGTAATAAATAAATAAATTATTAATAAAAGTATTATTGTTATTATTTGTTTATTATAAAGTTTATTAATATTAATTTTATTTTCATTATTAAAAAATATTATTAATTCTAGTAAATTATTTTTTTCTGATCTAGAAATATTTAAATTTATTCAATTTAAATTATATATGTAAGTTATTTGAATTAATATTATAATAATTACTAATATAAAGATTATTATTTTTATTTGAGGGGTTGAATTAAATAATTCATTAGATGCAATTCTAGATACATAGATAAATAATACTAGTAATCCTCCTAAGAAAGTTAAAAATAAAATATAAGAAAATCAGTAAGAATCAATTATTATTCCTGATAAAATGCAAGTAGCTAATGTTTGAATTAAAATTATTAATCCCATAGCTAATGGATGATTTATAAAAAATATAATAAAAGATATTAGAATTATTATTATAGCTAGAAATAATTTTATAATATCAAATGCAAAGAGTAGTTTATGTAAAATAGTAATTTTGGAGATTATTGATAAAGAATTTCTTTTTCTTTGAAGTTTTTAAAGAAAATTTCTTAATTTTGGTTTACAAGACCAGAGTTTTATTTAAACTATAAAAACTAAATTAATTTGATTAATGATAATTTTTAATATATTATTAGTATCCTTTTTTATATTTTTTGTTGGGGCTTTAATTTTTGTTTCTAAAAATAAACATTTATTAATTGTTTTATTAAGTTTAGAGTTTATAGTTTTAGCAATTTTTTTTTTTATGTTATTATTATTAAGATTTATTAATTATGATTTATATATATTAATGGTTTTTTTAGTATTTTCAGTTTGTGAAGGTGCTTTAGGATTGTCAGTTTTAGTTTCTATAATTCGAACTCATGGTAATGATTATTTTCAAAGTTTTAGTTTTTTATAAATAATTAATTTAGTTTTAATAATAGTTATTTAGTTTATTTAATGATAAAATTTTTATTTATATTAATTTTTATATTTCCTTTATGTTTAGTAAAAAAAATATTTTGAATGGTTCAAATGTTATTATTTTTAATAATATTTATATTTTTAAATTTAACTTTAAGAATTTGAAGATTTAATAATATTAGTTATATATTTTCATGTGATATTATTTCTTTTGGTTTAATTTTATTAAGTATTTGAATTTGTTCTTTAATATTAATAGCAAGAGAAAATTTGTTAAAATTAAAATTTTATGTTAATTTTTTTTTATTTAATATTATTTTTTTATTAATTATACTATATTTAACTTTTAGAGTGATAAATTTATTTATGTTTTATTTATTTTTTGAGGGGAGATTAATTCCTACATTATTGTTAATTATTGGTTGGGGGTATCAACCTGAGCGTTTACAGGCTGGAATTTATTTATTATTTTATACATTATTTGCTTCTTTACCTTTATTGATAGGTATTTTTTATATTTTTAATTCTTACAATTGTATTATATTTTATTTTTTAAAATTTTTAAATTTAGATTTTATTATTTTATATGTTGTAATAATTGGTGCTTTTTTAGTAAAAATACCTATATATTTTGTTCATTTATGATTACCAAAAGCTCATGTTGAGGCCCCTGTTTCAGGGTCAATAATTTTGGCTGGTATTATGTTAAAGTTAGGGGGTTATGGCTTACTTCGGGTTATAATTTTTTTACAGAGAATAAATTTAAAATTAAATTATTTTTGAATTATTATAAGAGTAGTGGGGGGATTTTATATTAGTTTAAAGTGTTTTTGTCAGGTTGATATTAAATCTTTAATTGCTTATTCATCTGTAGCTCATATAAGTATGGTTATTGGGGGTATTATAGTAATAAATTATTGAGGGTTTGTAGGTTCTTATATTTTAATAATTGGTCATGGATTATGTTCTTCAGGTATATTTTGTTTAGCTAATATTAATTATGAGCGGGTTCATAGACGAAGTTTTTATATTAATAAAGGAATAATAAATTTTATGCCTTCGATAAGTTTATGATGATTTTTATTAATATCTTCTAATATAGCAGCTCCCCCATCTTTAAATTTATTAGGGGAAATTAGTTTATTAAATAGATTATTAAGATGATCTTGAGTAATAATATTTATATTGATACTTATTTCTTTTTTTAGAGCAGGATATAGCTTGTATTTATATTCTTATAGACAACATGGAAAATTTTATGTTGGCTTATATAGTTTTTATTCTGGGGTATCGCGTGAATATTTATTATTATTATTACATTGATTACCTTTAAATATTATAATTATAAAGGTAGATTATATAATAATTTGATTTTAATTAATTTAAATAATTTAATAAAAATATTGATTTGTGGTATCAAAAATATGAGATTCATTTTAAATTATTAATAATAAGTTAAATTTTATTTGTTTTAATTTTTTTTTTTTTTTATTTATTTTTAGAATATTAAATTTTATTTTTATAATTTATTTTATTATAAATAATTTAGTTTTATTTTTAGAGTGAGAAATTATTTCATTTAATTCTACGGTAGTAGTTATGTCTTTATTACTAGATTGAATATCTTTATTATTTATAATATTTGTTTCTTTAATTTCTTCTGTAGTTATTTTTTATAGAAAAAGTTACATAAGTTCTGAATTAAATTTAATTCGGTTTATTAATTTAGTTCTTTTATTTGTTTTTTCAATAATTTTATTAATTATTAGTCCTAATATGATTAGAATTTTATTAGGTTGAGATGGTTTGGGGTTAGTTTCTTATTGTTTAGTTATTTATTACCAAAATTTAAAATCTTATAATGCTGGGATATTAACAGCTTTATCTAACCGAGTAGGTGATGTTTTAATTTTAATAGTAATTTCATGAATATTAAATTATGGAAGTTGAAATTATATTTTTTATTTAGATTTTATAAAAAATGATTATATAATAATAGTAATTGGGGTAATGATTGTTATAGCAGCTATAACTAAAAGAGCTCAAATTCCTTTTAGATCTTGATTGCCAGCTGCTATAGCAGCTCCAACTCCTGTTTCAGCCTTAGTACATTCTTCGACTTTAGTTACTGCTGGGGTTTATCTTTTAATTCGTTTTAATATTTTATTAATTGATATATTTATTTTTAAAATTTTACTTTTATTATCCATTTTAACAATATTTATATCTGGTATTTCGGCTAATTATGAGTTTGATTTAAAAAAAATTATTGCTTTATCTACTTTAAGTCAATTAGGGTTAATAATAAGAATTTTAAGAATAGGATTTTCTGATTTAGCTTTTTTTCATTTATTAACACATGCCATATTTAAAGCATTATTATTTATGTGTGCTGGAATTATCATTCACATAATAAATGATATTCAAGATATTCGATATATAGGGGGAATTAGTTTATACATTCCTTTAACTTCCTTATGTTTTAATATTTCTAATATAGCATTATGTGGAATTCCTTTTTTAGCTGGATTTTATTCTAAGGATTTAATTTTAGAAATAGTAAGTTTTAGTAATTTAAATATGATAGTTTTTATTTTATATTATATTTCTACTGGATTGACTGTATTTTATAGATTACGATTATTAATATATACGATAATTAGTGATTTTAATTTATTATCAATTTATAATTTGTATGACGAAGATTATATTATGTTAAAAAGTATATTTATATTATTATTTATAAGAATTTTAAGAGGTAGATTTTTAAGATGAATAATTTTTTCTTATCCATATATAATTTATTTACCTTTACATTTAAAACTAATAGTAGTTTATGTGACATTAATAGGGGGATTATTAGGTTATTTAATTAGAAATATGGAAATTTATAGTTTAAATAAATTTTTATTTACATATAATATAAGAAGATTTTTAGCGGCTATATGATTTATGCCTTTTTTATCTACTTATGGGTTAGTTTATTATTATTTAAATTTTGGTCAAAAATTATATAAAAATATTGATTTAGGTTGAAGAGAAGTTTATAGTGGGTATGGAATAACTAAAATTTTAAAAAATTATTCTATTTTATATAATATTTATCAAATAAATAATTTTAAAATTTATTTATTTAGATTTATTTTATGAATTTTAATTATTTTATTTATTATATTATTAATATATTTAAATAGCTTATATAGAGTATAATATTGAAGATATTAAGGAAATTAATTAATTTTTAAATAAAAATTATAAGCTTACATATATATATATATATATATAAATAAATTTTATATTATTTATAAAAATATACAAACTTTATTTTTACATTGAAAATGTAAAGTTTTATTATAAACTATATAAATTAGTAGAAATATTAATGGAATTTAACCACTAAAAAGAAAGTTAGCAGCTTTATTTTAATCTTTATATTTCTTTATATTATTTAATTGGAATTTTATTCAATTTTATCATTAACAGTGATATACCTCTTTTTTGGTTTCAATTAAAATAAATAAGGAGTATAATACTCTATCTTTTAAGTCGAAATTAAATGCAAAATTGCTTCTTATTTTTTAAATTTAAGATAAATTGAAAATTCAATATTATTTGAATGCAAATCAAAAGTTTTAGTTTAAACTATAATCCTTAATTAGTTCAGTTTAATATATTTTGATTTCATTCATGATAAAGACCTATTAATAAAATAAATAAAAAAAAAAATCTAATTTTTCTTCAAATAAAAAAATTTACTATTTTAAATGTTAAAATAATTGGGAAAATTAAAGCAATTTCGACATCAAAAATTAAAAAAATAACAGTAATTAAAAAAAAATGTAATGAAAATGGAATACGTGCCATAGATTTAGGATCAAATCCACATTCAAAAGGTGATGATTTTTCCCGATCATTAAATGATTTTTTAGACAAAATAATTGATAGAAATATTATTAAATTAGAGATAATTATTAATAAAATTGAAGTAAAAAATATTATAATAATTATTTATATTAATAAAAATTAAACTTTTTGATTGGAAGTCAAATATACTAAATATATTATATAAATAGTTAATTACCTCATCAATAAATAGAAATATAAAGGAATAATCATACTACATCAACAAAATGTCAATATCAAGCAGCTGCTTCAAATCCGAAATGATGATTTTTAGAAAAATGATTAGATAAATGTCGCATAAAACAAATTATTAGAAAAAAAGTTCCAATAATAACATGAAGTCCGTGGAATCCTGTTGCTATAAAAAATGTTGACCCATAAATTCTATCAGCGATAGAAAAGGAAGCTTCTAAATATTCATAAGCTTGTAAGATAGTGAAGTATACTCCTAATCTAATAGTAATGAATAATCTTTGGTTTACTTGAGAATAGTTATTTTCTATTAAAGCATGGTGAGCTCAGGTTACAGTTACACCTGATCTAATTAGAATAATTGTGTTAAGAAGGGGAATTTGGAAAGGATTAAAAGGTATAATCCTTAAAGGGGGCCAAATAGCCCCAATTTCAATATTAGGGGATAAACTTCTATGAAAAAAAGCTCAAAAAAAAGAAATAAAGAAAAAAATTTCAGATACAATGAAAAGAATTATTCCTCATCGTAATCCTTTAGTAACTAAAATAGTGTGTTTTCCTTGATAAGTTCCTTCTCGTCTTACATCTCGTCATCATTGATATATTGTTAAGCCAATAATAATATAACCTAAAATTAATAAATTTATATTAAAATTATGGAATCATTTTACTAATCCTGTCACTAATGTTAAAACTCCGATAGCTCCAGTTAAGGGTCATGGGCTATAATCTACTAAATGATATGGGTGATTAAAGTTTATTTTCATTAAAAATTAATTAATTTACTTCACTAGAATATAATGTTCTTAAAATAGCAATAGCATATGATTGGATAATAGCAACTGCAGACTCTAAAATTAAAAGTAAAATTTGAATTATAATTAATAAAATAATTATAAATGAAGGTAAGTTAGGGCCAGTTCCTCTTAATAATGTCATTAATAAATGACCTGCAATTATATTTGCTGTAAGTCGAACAGCTAAAGTTCCAGGTCGAATAATACTACTAATAGTTTCAATTAAAACTATGAAAGGTATTAAAATTGATGGAGTTCCTTGGGGGATTATATGAATAAATATATGTTGGTAATTATTAATTCAGCCATATATTATGAATCTTAATCATATAGGTAGAGAAATTGATAATGTTAAAGTTAAATGACCTGTTCTTGTAAAAATATAGGGGAATAATCCTAAAAAATTATTAAAAAAAATAAAAGAAAATAAAGAAATAAAAATAAATGTTGATCCATTAAAATAATTATTTTTTAATAAAATTTTAAATTCATTATGAAGTTTATTAAAAATAAAAGTTCAAAAAAAAAAATAACGATTAGGAATTAGTCAAAAGTAGTAAGGGATAAATAGAAGTCCTAAAAAAGTTCTAATTCAATTAATAGGAAGATTTAATAAATTTGTTGAGGGGTCAAAAATTGAAAATAAGTTACTTATCATTTTCAAATTAAGTTTTTAGTAATTTTTTTAAAATTTAATAAAGAATCTGTTTTATTATTTATATTAAAATTTAAAATATAATAATTTATTGTATTAAAAATTAAAAAAATAATAATAAAAAAAATAAAAGATATAATTCAGTTAATAGGTATTATTTGAGGGATAAAAGAATATTATTTATATAATAATTTAAATGTGACATATTTATGTTATAAATTTAACTAATTCTTTAAATGGAATAAAATTTAACCATTAGAAGTAATTGTTAATTTACTATAAAATGGTTTAAGAGACCAGTACTTACTTTCAGTCATCTAATGAAGAGTAATTATTAATTCAGTTAATAAAATTTTTAATTGAAATTCATTCAATTACAATAGGTATAAATCTATGGTTTGCCCCGCATATTTCTGAACATTGCCCATAAAAAATTCCAGGTCGATTAATGAAGAAATTAGTTTGATTTAGTCGACCTGGGTTAGCATCGACTTTAATTCCTAAGGATGGAATGGTTCATGAATGGATAACATCTGTTGCTGTAACTATAATACGAATTTGGTTATTTATGGGTAAAATAATTCGATTGTCAACATCTAATAAACGAAAATTATTATTAGGAAGTTCATTTGTAGGGATTATATAAGAGTCAAATTCGATATTATGAAAATCTGAATATTCATAGCTTCAATACCATTGATGTCCAATAGTTTTTAAAGTAATTAGTGGATTGTTAAGTTCATCTAGTAAATATAATAGTCGTAGAGAAGGAAGAGCAATAAAAATTAAAGTAATAGCTGGAAGAATAGTTCAAATTAATTCAATTATTTGTCCTTCTAGAAGAAATCGATTAATATATTTATTAAAAAATAAATTTACTATTAAATAACCTACTAAAATAGTAATTATTAATAAAATAATTAATGTATGATCGTGAAAAAAAATAATTTGTTCTATTAAAGGAGAAGCTCCATTTTGAAGATTTAAATTAGATCATGTTGCCATTAAATAATGAAGTTCTAAAAAAAGGATAAACCTTTATAAATGGGGTTTAAATCCATTACATATAATCTGCCATATTAGAAGTTTCTTAAAATAGGGAGTTCATTATATGAATGTTCTGCAGGGGGTAAGTTTTGATATCATTCAATTGATGATGATATATTTAAAGAAAATAATGTAATTCGTTGATAAATTATAGATTCTCAAATAATAATTAAAATTATTATTACGGCTAATAAAGAGATATAAGAACCTAATGAGGAGATAATATTTCATGAAATATAGGAATCAGGATAATCTGAATATCGACGAGGTATTCCCGCTAATCCTAAAAAATGTTGGGGAAAAAAAGTTAAATTTACTCCGATAAATATAATAAAAAATTGAATTTTTAGTAAAAATGGATTTATTGATAAACCTGTAAATAAAGGGTATCAATGAATAAATCCGCCAATAATTGCAAATACTGCTCCTATAGAAAGAACATAATGAAAATGTGCTACTACATAATAAGTATCGTGAAGTGTAATATCAATAGAAGAATTAGCTAAAATTACCCCTGTCAATCCTCCTACAGTGAATAAAAAAACAAATCCTAAACTTCATAATATAGAGGGGCTATAATTAACTTGAGTTCCATGTAAGGTAGCTAATCATCTGAAAATTTTAATTCCAGTAGGAACAGCAATGATTATAGTTGCTGAAGTAAAGTAAGCTCGAGTATCAATATCTATTCCAACAGTAAATATATGGTGAGCTCAGACAATAAATCCTAATGATCCAATAGCTATTATAGCATAAATTATTCCTAAACACCCAAAAGTTTCTTTTTTTCCTCTTTCTTGAGAAATAATATGAGAGATTATCCCGAATCCTGGAAGAATTAAAATATAAACTTCTGGATGTCCAAAAAATCAAAATAAGTGTTGGTAAAGAATAGGATCTCCTCCGCCAGCAGGATCAAAAAAAGAAGTATTTAAATTTCGGTCAGTTAAAAGTATAGTAATAGCTCCAGCTAATACTGGAAGAGATAAAAGTAATAAAAATGCAGTAATACCTACAGCTCAAACAAAAAGAGGTATTTGATCAAATGAGAGATTATTTAATCGTATATTAATAATTGTTGTAATAAAATTAATTGCCCCTATAATAGAAGAAATACCAGCTAAATGAAGTGAAAAAATAGCTAAGTCTACGGAGCTACCTCCATGAGCAATATTAGAAGAGAGAGGGGGGTAAACAGTTCAACCTGTTCCTGCTCCAGTTTCTACTACGCTTCTCGAGATTAAGAGAATAAGAGAGGGGGGCAATAATCAAAATCTTATATTATTTATTCGAGGGAAAGCTATATCGGGGGCTCCTAATATTAAAGGAATTAATCAATTTCCAAATCCTCCAATTATAATAGGTATAACTATGAAAAAAATTATAATAAATGCATGAGCAGTTACAATAGTATTATAGATTTGATCATCTCCAATTAATGAACCGGGGTTACCTAATTCAGCTCGAATTAAAAGACTTAAGGATGTTCCAACTATTCCTGCTCAAATCCCAAAAATAAAATATAATGTTCCAATATCTTTATGATTGGTTGAATAAAGTCATTTTCGCTTAATAAAAAAAATAAAATGGCTGAGATTAAGCGATAAATTGTAAATTTATTAACGAGAAAATTTCTCTTTTATTAAATATTACAAATAAATATATATATATATATATATTAAGTCTTATAGTCAAAAATGATTTAAAATTGCAAATTTTAAGGTATATTATATTAATATATTAAGGCTTAAAGAATAATATATCTTTATAAATAATTTTGAAGATTACTAGCTTAATTTAACTTAAAACCTTTATAGATATAAAAAAGTTCTAAGAATTATCCCTAAAATCGAAATAAAGGAAAATAAATTACTATAAAATATGAAGTTATTTTTAATAAAAATTTTAAATCATTTTATTTTAAGATAATTAAATATAAAACATGAATAAATAATTCGAATATAGAAAAAAATAATAACTAATCTTGTTAAAATTAAAATTAAAGTTAATATGTATAATTTATTAATTATTAAAAAATTAATAATAATTCATTTAGGTAAAAATCCTAAGAAAGGGGGTAGTCCTCCTAAGGAAAGAAAATTAATTAATAAATTTATTTTAATTATAAAATTAATATTATTAATAAATAATTGATTAATAAAAAATATGTTTATAATATAAAATAAAAAAAATATAATTCTAATTAAAGTTGTATATATAATAAAGTAAAATAATCATAAATTTTCTCTAATTATAATAGAAAAAATTATTCAACCTAAATTATTAATAGAAGAAAAAGTTATTAATTTTCGTAAAGAGGTTTGATTTAACCCTCCAATAGCCCCAATTAATACATTAAAAATGATTATTAGGTACAAAAAATTTATATTAAAATAATATGATAATAAAATTATGGGGGTAATTTTTTGTCATGTTATTAAAATAAAATTATTAAATCATGATAATCCTTCAGCAATATTGGGGAATCAATAATGAAAGGGGGCAGATCCTATTTTTATTAGTAGGGAAGAATTAATAATTATTGAAATAAATTTATTAAAATTAAAGTTTTGAATTAAAGTTAATTTAAGTAAGATAATAAATAAAAAAATAATGGAGGCAATAGATTGAGTTAAAAAATATTTTAAGGAGGCTTCTGAATTTATTAAATTGTTACAGTTAGAAATTAGGGGGATAAAGCTTAACAAATTAATTTCTATTCCAATTCAACATCCTAATCAAGAATTTGAAGAAATAGCAATTAGAGTTCTAAAAGATAAAATAAATAAAAAAAATATTTTATTTGAGTTAAAAAAAAAAATTTAAAATAAATAAATATTTATTTTTAAAGAAATTTAATTTCTTTTTATGAAATATATTTTAGTGTATGATGCACAATAGTTTTTGATTCTATTAGATATAGTTTAATTCTATAAAATATAATAAAGGTAGAATTCTACTTAATTTATCCTATCAGAATAATCCTTTAATCAGGCACTTTATTTTAAAAAAAAGAGAAATCTTTATATTTGAGGTATGAGCCCAAAAGCTTTATTTAGCTTATTTTTAA